TGTCATTATATAACATGCTATTCTATGGTAACAATAATAAATGAATAGAGTAAAAAAGAAGGGGGGGGGGGGATTATACAAAGCTATATATGAATCACCCCCACCCTCTTCTCTCTCTTTTTTTTTTTTATTTGATTAATTGACTTTCATTTGATTAAAATTAAATTCTGTAAAAACCCCTGCCTTCTTTAAAATATCATAAACAGTTTCTGTAGGTTGAGCGCCTTTTTCAAGAAAATATAGAATACCGGGAATATTTAAATAGGTTTGATTTTTTATTGGATCATAAAAACCCACTTTCCGAAGATCTCTTCCTTCTCTTCGAGATCGCACATCAATTGCAACGATTCGATAAAGGGCTCATTGGGATAGATGTAGATGAACTATAACCCCCCCTAGAAACGTATACGAAGTTTTCTCCTCATACGGCTCGAGAAATTGGAAGTTAGGTCTATGTATAGAATTAGAATGTTAAATAGATCCATAACATCATCAAATCAATTAGAGGATTATTTAATCTTTTTTATTCCTCTTTATCAAAAAAAATCATTTGTATTCTCATAACTCAAGTTGGATAACTCTGAAATAGTTCAAAAGAAAAGCCTTAGGCATTTCATTTTTTGAGTGGTCTCTAACCCCTTTCTGTTTGTCTCATTTAGAATATATTTGGATTCTTTATCCTTTATCTAGTTGTCGAGACAGTTGAAAAATGGTATTTCCTTGTTCCAAAATACTTTATCTTTGCCTGGAATCATTGGGTTTAGACATTACTTCGGTGAATTTTAATCATTTCAAAATGACAGCAACATGCCCCTTTTTATGATTTCTTTCTATCAAAAAATCATACGAACGGTTGATTCCCGCATGATACACTTTTGATCAAAAGAGTTTCACTAATTCCAACAAATTTTCCTTTTTTATTTGAAATTTGCTCGAACTGGATCCTTTCGATTTCTACTAGATCGAAAATTTACTTACGAAGTTGTTCCAACTTATTAATTGGCACTAACCGTAGATCCTTGCCCCTGAGAAATGAATCAATACTTTCTACTCGAGCTACATCATATACTGTTGACATTAAACCCCAACAAAAAACCGGGGTTCTAATGGAATAGAAAAAAGGATGTCGAGCCAAGAGCACTTTCATTTCTATAGAATAGAAAATGGTGGATGTAAAAATCCACAACTGATTATGTCTGTCAAGTCGCACGTTGCTTTTTACCACATCGTTTCAAACGAAGTTTTACCATAACATTTCTCTAGTTTGGAACTGATATGTAATTGATTCAATTATGGAATCATGAATAGTCATTTGTTCGATCGTTTCACAGAAATCTATATTTTTTCTTCTGTTATATGAATTGGTGCTTTGTAAAGTAAAGAAATATTATCAAGAATGAAATTTTAATGCATTTTTTATTTTATTGAATAATGCAATATTTTTATTTTCTTTATTAATTTATATATAATTTATAAATATTACGAGTATAAAGTGCTTTTTATTAAATCTACATTCCATCTTCAAGTAACCTAATAGGATATATTCAACAATCTCAGACTTCTAATAACATATCAAAGCCACTTTGAGTCTCTTGCAGTTCTTTGTAACTCGGAACTTCTCAATATAGCTCCATCTGTATGTATTTGAACTCAATTTGTGAAAAAGATATGATTCAGAGAAAAATGGAATGATTAAAAATCAGAAACAAGAATCACACTCTATCCATTCAATATTCTATTTTGAAAGAGAAATTAGTTCAAAAAGACAATCCTTTTTTTTCATTATTCTAATAATATCTATTTATATAGAAATGATAGGTATTTTCTGGGACGGAAGGATTCGAACCTCCGAATACCGGGACCAAAACCCGTTGCCTTACCACTTGGCCACGCCCCATTTAGATTTCTGTTCTATACTACTAAAGACTAGTATTGGTATTGATTATTCGTCAATTCCAGTCCAAAAATCTATGGACTCTATTGTTCCTGGGATTTTGACACGTGTAGATATAGAATTCTCTATAGAATAAAACTGAATTTATTGATCATTACATATAATTCAATTAAGATATTGTATGAAAGGATGATTTCTTCAATTCGCAAAAGAAAATAGAAAAAATTTTGATTGGGCGGGTTCAAGTTCAAAAAAAAAAAAAAAGGATTTTTTGATCTACCTTACTTTCGTCATTTTTACCGTACATAAATTATCACTAATAATATATTTATATTATTATATTAACTCAATCAAAATACAATTATCTCCAAGTCCAATAAAAAAAAAATGTTTGTTATGCTTAATATCTTTAGTTTGATCTGTATCTGTCTTAATTCCGCCCTTTATTCGAGTAGTTTTTTCTTAGCCAAATTGCCTGAGGCCTACGCTTTTTTGAACCCAATCGTAGATTTTATGCCAGTAATACCCCTTCTCTTTCTTCTATTAGCCTTTGTTTGGCAAGCTGCTGTAAGTTTTCGATGAATTTTTTAATACTGTCCTAAACAC